GTCACAAATTCATACCAATCCACAGAATAGTTCGAATTTTGATGTAAAAGGTTTATCGATGGGGTTAACCATTTCGATAATATATCCAAATCCATTCCTACTTGATCAAAAGGAATTCCTATGGACCCAACAAACAAAGTAAATAGGACCAATACAAGTAGAGGAAATAGCATAGTATTGTCCGATTCACAGGGATACATGGAAGTGTCTTTATTGTCAAAATGAGTACTAAAGGATCGCATCAGATTTCGTATATTCCCATCAATTTGATATATCTTCTTCGAAAAAAGGGAAACCTTTTTATTATTATTCATTACTGAGAAAAGTACATTTTTGTTAACTGGTTTCGGTCCTTCTTTTCCCCATATAGATATTGAAGAGAACGAGCTATTTTTAGTGCCACTGTAATTTTGAAACCGAACGTGTAAATGCCCCTCAAAAGTAAGTAAATACATCCGAAACATATAAAATGCAGTTAATCCTGCTGTGGAACAGGCTATTATCGCGAAAATCGGTGAATACAACCAACTATCATTAAGAATTTCATCTTTGGACCAAAAACAAGCAAGAGGTGGAATACCACAAAGAGAAAGTGTACCTAATAAAAAAGTAGTTTTTGTAATTGGCACATATTTGGTTAAACCACCCATAAGAACCATGTTCTGACTTTTATCTGGAGAATATCCAACAATGGGTTCCATTGAATGAATAATTGATCCGGATCCTAAAAACAATAATGCTTTCGAATAGGCATGAGTGATTAAATGGAATAAAGCAGCTCGATAAGAACCTATCCCTGGAGCTAACATAATATAACCCAATTGAGACATTGTAGAATAGGCTAAACTTCTCTTAATGTCTTTTTGAGCAAGAGCTAAAGTAGCTCCTAATAGTACCGTTATTATACCTAGCAAAGAAATGAGATTCATTATGGAAGGTATGACTGTGAAAAGGGGAAGAAGCCGAGCGACAAGAAAAATTCCCGCTGCTACCATAGTAGCAGCATGTATAAGAGCCGAAATAGGAGTGGGCCCCTCCATGGCATCAGGTAACCATACATGAAGGGGAAATTGTGCGGATTTAGCAACTGCACCAAGGAATAATAGGGAGGCACACAGAGTAGCAAATAAAGAATTGACCCCATTATTATGGATCAAGTTATTGAAGATTTCGAACAAATCCCGAAATTCCAAACTACCTGTTATCCAATAAAAACCTAAGATTCCTAATAATAAACCAAAATCCCCTACACGATTAGTTACAAACGCTTTTTGACAAGCATTGGCTGCAATTGGTCGTGTGAACCAAAAACCTATTAATAGATACGAACACATTCCCACCAGTTCCCAAAAAATATGAATTTGTATCAAATTGGAACTAGTAACTAATCCCAACATAGAAGTATTGGAAAAACTCATATAAGCAAAAAATCTCAAATATCCTTGATCATGAGACATATAATTGTCACTATAAATAAGAACCATGATTCCAACAGTAGTGATTAGTATTGACATAATAGAAGTAAGTGGGTCGATCAAGTGGCCGAACTCTAAAGAAAAATCATTATTGATGGTCCAAGAACATAGAAATTGATAGATAGAACTGCCATTGATTTGCTGAATAGACAGATCGGCCGAAAAAACCATAACTATACTTAGCAATGAAACACTAGGAAAAGCCCACATACGACGAATATTTTTTGTTGCAGTCGGAACAAGCAGAAGTCCCCATCCTATTGACATAGTAACTGGAAGTGGAACGAAAGGTATGATCCATGCATATTGATATGTATGTTCCATAAGAAAATAAAACTTTTTTTATTCTTATTAATTGTTTCCGATTCACCAGCTCTTCTCTCTTTCGGAAGTCAAATAAATAAATAAAAATAAAGATAGAAAAGAACTCAAATAGGATTTTGAATTCTGAATTATTCAGATTCTTTCCCAAATATCGTATTGAATAAAAAGAAATTTAAATCAAGAAGTTACAATTGTTCAAATGACCAAGTCACTGGTTAAAACTGACCATTTAGTGATTAACTAAGATATTTATTAAGATAAAGAAAGAATATGAGATTTTCAATCATTCCACTATTACGGCGATTGATATCCATATAGTAAATAGTAAGGAAAAGGAATGACACCAAAAAAAGTAAAAGTACTCTATTGGGATATGGATCATAGAATCCGCCAATAACTCGACCCAATAAAATACTAGTTATTTTAGTTAGTTTATTCGGAGTCATTAATTAATTCATTGTAGAACTGATTGATTGGCTTCTATTCCAATAAAACAAACTTATGTTTATAGGAAATCCTATGATACTCGTCACTTCGCATAGAACTGAAATAAGAGATTACTAAAATTACCTTTATCAAGTAATGTATCGTTTAACAGATTAACTACCAATCTCATTTTCATTTAAATTATGAGTACTCTATCCTCGAGCTTGATCAATTAATAGAAAAATTTTACATTATTATTTTCTTAAATTAGGTAAGGATTCTTAAGCTTTTCGATTTATTCAATGTAAGACGACAAGATATAAATAGACTGAGATTGAGATATCAATTGGAACCCTTTTTTATTCTTATCAACAACAACCGGTTCGATTTCTATGGTAGCGGACCTCATAGACGTAGATCGGAATGAAGATATGAAGGTACAAATTAGTACGAATTCTTCTTTCTTCGGGCATTGTATGTAATAGAGATGTGGAACAAAAAAAAATTCCTTTGAAAATCACATCGTTTTTATTTTTTCTATTTCTTTTTTTTATCCCTAGTGTACTCTATGTGATGCGCACGTATCTATATTTTTGTATGTTATGAAGGAAGTATCCGCTATGGAATAAATATAGATAATGAATAGCAAGAACGATCCATTTTGAACAATACATGTCTTTCACATCCAACTATAAAAGTAACTTCTTTATTTTAAAATGGCGGTTCCAAAGAAACGTACTTCTATCTCAAAAAAGCGTATTCGTAGAAATATTTGGAAGAAAAAGGGATATTGGGCGGCGGTAAAAGCTTTATCTTTAGCTAAATCTATTTCTACCGGGCATTCAAAAAGTTTTTTTGTGCGACAAACAAGTAATAAAGCCTTGGAATAATCTGAATCGACATGACTCGATGAATTGGATGATTTATAAGATGAATAATTCACATTAACTAATGTTTTGAACTCATCTATATGAGATAGAACTGAACCGGCTGTTGTGGTATGTAGAATAAGAATTATTCTGTCTATTGGGTTCTAAGAACGGTACTATTTCTTTTTTGTTGTTGTTTTTCAAACAACAACAAAAAAGAAATAGTTAAACACAAAATACAAGGTTTCACTTTTCATTATAGTAGATTTTGATAATTCGCGAGATGGGGGTTGTTATTTCACCCCCCCCCCAAAAAAAAAAATATTTTTTTTTTTTAGGAAGAAGTTTATTCGATTATGTATCTCCAATAGTTATACATCATTAAGATTTTTGGAAGATCTGAAACAAGTATGAACGACAGTAGTAAAAATGAATAGATCCTTGAAACTAATTGATTAAAATATATATTTTAAGACTTTGCTTTGTAACTCTCCGAATCACTACATAGATTCCCTCTTGTTTCGACCCAATCAATAAAAACTCCACGGATCCCCTTTAGGTCGATATTTATGTACGAAGAATAAGTCAATCTTCCTTAATCCAAAATAGATCCTATGTTTGGACCGTAGGATCGATCAATCTATTTTATATAGAATATACTTTATTTATAAGTAAAGTACATAGCGTAGAATTCCAATAGAGATTGAAACTCTTTTGTTTTATGTGCAGCCCAATACCTAATTGGTTCGGTAAATCCTCACACGAATTATGTATACAATGAGGATCCCAACCATTAATACAGTTTTGATACCAAACTATCTAAATATTTATAGAAATCCCTTGGATGTAGTTATCCAATTGTGATACATAAAAAATCCTATTTATTTTCTTTTGTTCAGTGAAAAATGAATCTTTTTTCATTTCCGATCCATGAAATCAGATAAATGAGAAATGAATCATCAAAAAATGATATAAAAAAAGGGACAATTCTTAGTTCTAGACCTCAACTGAGGACATAACCATCTAGTTCCAACTGTTCCAGAAGAACTTATACTACGTGAAAGCCTGTTGTTAAAAATGACACCATACCGGGATACTAAGGATTATTGAAGTTCAAATATTCATTTGAACGAGTCTTTATTCATCGATTCTAATGTTTCCTAAAATATATTGCATTGAATCTTTCAATCTCGACGATTGAACATCATATGGGCTATTATTATTTCGATCAAGCCGCCATGGTGAAATCGGTAGACACGCTGCTCTTAGGAAGCAGTGCTAGAGCATCTCGGTTCGAGTCCGAGTGGCGGCATCCTCTAAAAAGGACACATTAGATCCTATAATGAATTTAATTCGGAATTTCCATTCCGTAATTGAGGGACCCCTCTTTTTTTTAATGATTTTTTTTATGATATTTTCGACTTTAGAACATATATTCACTCACATCTCTTTTTCGATCATTTCCATTGTCATTACGATTTATTTGGTGACTTTATTAGTCCATGAAATCGTAGGACTATGTGATCCGTCAGAAAAAGGCATGATAGCCACTTTTTTTTGTATAACAGGATTATTAGTTACTCGTTGGATTTATTCGAGACATTTCCCGTTAAGTGATTTATATGAATCATTAATGTTCCTTTCATGGAGTTTCTCCATTATTCATATGGTTCCTAAAACAGGGAACCATAAAAATGATTTAAGCGCAATAACCGCGCCAAGCGCTATTTTTACCCAAGGCTTTGCCACTTCGGGTCTTTCAACTGAAATGCATCAATCCGCAATATTAGTGCCTGCTCTACAATCCCAGTGGTTAATGATGCACGTAAGTATGATGTTATTGAGCTATGCAGCTCTTTTATGTGGATCGTTATTATCAGTAGCTCTTTTAGTCATTACATTTCGA